TAAAATAATATTAGTATTTTTTTTACAGAATTTGGGTAATTGTATATTCAATGATGAATGAGTGATTTCTTAGTATAAAACTAATCAACTAGATAATCGAGGATCTAGAGCGGGTAGCGGGAATCGAACCCGCATCGTTAGCTTGGAAGGCTAGGGGTTATAGTCGACGTCAAGTCAGCATTTTTCACTTTAACGTCTCTACTTCAAAACCGAACATGAAACTTTGGTTTCATTCGGCTCCTTTATGGAAGATGGAAAAATTCCTAGATCTAAGATAAGATGGGGATCAACTTCAAAAATAGACCCATACCATCTATGTCAGCTTTTTGTCTGAATACATTCAAAACGACTCGCTTTCTAGATGATCCCTCTAGAAGACGGCGATTATAACAATCTTTCTAGTTACTTCGTTCTCTATTTCTATTTGTTTGAAAGGATCTGAACAGGAAAAAGATTTTCTTTCTACCGAGCTAAAATAATATGGCCATGTCTCTAGTAAACTAAATACATCATATAATAGCTATTTTGCTTCCATTTTTCTCTACGAATCAAAAAAAAGTGGAAGATTTAGTTACGATTAGAAATCGACTTTTATATCGTCATCCATGGACCCCTTACCCATACTCATTCAATTGGAAGTATTGATCCAATTTGAAAATTTTGTTTCGCAATTTCATAATCCAATTTTTCCATTTTGAAGGGGCCTTTGGATAGAAATCGCGAGAATTTATATTTTTCCCCGAAGTGGTATTGAGAGAGAAAGGATTAAATCCCCTTAAGAAATAAAGTTTTTGGTCGGAATAGGAATGAAACCGAAATACCCCTTAACTAGTAAGGAGATTAATCGAACGAATCACACTTTTACCACTAAACTATACCCGCTACAATGCCATTATTAGAGACAACCGGGACTTTTGTCGAACAGGGGAATTGGGTGTGATCACAAAAATCATGAAAATTCGAGTGATAACGTTTTGCGTCGGGGTTTTCACTTTTCTCAGAGTCTGAGAAGAGGGCAACTAACTACCACGTTATATCTTTTCTTTTGCTGGAAGCATGGTGCTAGATACGGCGCACCAAAATCAACAAAATCATAAGAGAAAAATAAGGTTTTATTGGATTTATTCCAGAAAGGTAGTCAAGTAACTAAAAAAACAAGGAAGAAAAAATAATAGAAGCGGTCCTTTTCTATTCTATCAAAAGTTATAGAAAGTTCTCTAGTAAGTATGAAAATAGTCCTTCGTAGTTTTGTTCTTGCTTTAATATATTTTTATACTCCATCTCCATATAGTAATATCCTACTAGAATTCGAAGAAATACAAAAAGGCCCGGCTGGGTAGTGCCCGGGCCAGGCCGTAGAAAGCAAAAGGGCCCTTCGAAGAAAATCAAAGCAAGGAAGTCCTCTTTCCTTATCTTGATATTTCGTTTTTTTTCTTTGTATTATCTCTTTTGAGTCTTTACTTTATCTAAAAGGGAAAAGGAATTGCTACTAAAAGTTTTATATGTATATAATAACGATAAAGATACTAAAGAGAAAGAAGGCGAAAGAATGACTTTTTGAAATCCTTCCTTCATGTGGAATGTAATCTATTAATAATTAGTATTATCTTTTTCAATTGGGAGAGATGGCTGAGTGGATGAAAGCGTCGGATTGCTAATCCGTTGTACGAGTTATTCGTACCGAGGGTTCGAATCCCTCTCTTTCCGTTTTCGTCGATGGCTTGATATTTTCTTTTTTTTGTTCCAATTTCGAAAATACTTTTTCCTAGTTAAACGTGTGGAATAGATAAAAAAATCCTAAGAAAATGAAAAATCAAGCTAGACAAAGGAAAAAAACCTTTGATTTGATTATTCTTCACGTCCAGGATTACGGCTTGGGTCATTAGAGAGGAATCCAAAGATGAAGAGAGAAACAAAGAAGATTACTACTGTATAAACGAAAAGTTTGAGAGTAAGCATTACACAATCTCCAAGACCCTTTTTGGAAAAAACGAGAAAAGAGAATAGATCATCCATTTTGATACCCCAGATTCTATTTTGACACCAAGAAATGAAGTGCTTTCTAGAAATAGAAACTAAAACCCTAGACTAAAATCAACTAATTCAAAGTAAATATAAGTAAATATAATTAAGGCCTTTCACTCGAAAAGGGTCAGAATGGGGAAATGTGGCCAGCCGGATTTGATTTCTCGTCGTGATCCACGAATTTCAAGGTTTGAATCGAAGGTTCATACTGTAAAGACTTAGTTGATCTTATCAATGGGTATAATTTTTCTCGAAGAAATCATGAATTTTATAGGATAGTATTAAGTATCTTATCGAAAACTTACCGCGGCTTGCCAAACAAAGGCTAAAAGAAAAAACAACACAGGTATAACTGGCATAACATCTACGATTGGATTCAAAAAAGCATAGGCCTCGGGTAATTTGGCGAAGAAAAGACTACTTATAGAAAGGGCAGAATTAAGACAGATACAGATCAAACTAAAGATATTAAGCATAACAGACATTTTTTTCTTGTAGATAATTGCAATTTGATTGAGTTCTTGAGATAAGGAAAAATGAAGAAAGTACGGTAGACAAAAAAATCCTTCTTTTTCGTTGAACCTGCCCAATCAAAACTCCTCTAATTCTCAAAGGAGAATAGAAGAAATCATATTTTTATCTAATATTTTAATTGAATTATATGTAATGATCAATAAATTCAGGCGAATTCGATATCTCCATGTGTCAAATTCCTAGCATGAACTATAAATCTATATTTATAGATTCAAAGAAAATATCCAAATTTTCTATAGAGATACCGCACGACTTGACAAAAGGGGGGATATTCGTCTATATTTCTAATGTGTCAGAGAACACTAAATGGGATGTTGTCTAGGGGCAGGCAACGGGTTTTCAATCCAGCGAAAGGGAATTTCTTTCTTTCGTGTCCCCGAAGGATCCTCCTATCCATTACGGAATGGGACGTTGCTAGTGGCTAAGGCAACGGGTTTTTCGTTCAGCCCGGAAGGTGATTCCTTTCGTCCCGAGGATATCCGTCCATTCTATTAAAATATTGAAGAAAACGCAAATGGGGCGTAGCCAAGTGGTAAGGCGACGGGTTTTGATCCCGGAAGTCGAAGGTTCGATCCCTTCCGTCCCAAGGATATCTGTCCATTCTTTCTATTGAACTATTGAAGAAAACAAAAATGGGGCCTAGCCGATTGGTAAGGCGGCGGGCTTTGGTCCTGGAAGTCGAAGGTTCGATCCCTTTCGTCCCGGAGGATATCCTATCCATTCTATCCGAATGTTTAGTTGTTTTAAGTAAACAATAGTCTACTTAACGGTTTTATATTGGCTAGAATATGATTCTTCTTTCTTGTCTGATTTTGACTGATTTTTTTCGGAATCATCTCTCAATTTTTCACAAATGCAACTAAACCAAGTGCAAATGATATGCGGATCGAATGGAATAGATTGGGGATTCGGGCAAGATGAGAGAAGATAGATGACAACACAAGCCTTTGAATAAACAAAATAGGGCAGAGTTTTCATCATAGGCCCATTCCCTTCATATTGAAGCAAGTTAGTTACTTCGAAAAATCTTATTCCTTATATCTATTTGAATTTGGAATAATACGTTTTGAATCGAAATGCGAAAGAACCTATCTTCCCCCTCTCTTATTACCTATAGTAGTTCAACTCTTCATTTTCTATTCATTTTAGCGGATCTATGAATTCTAAATAAGAGTTGGTTAATGAAATTCAATTGATAATAGAATTAAGTCGTTTTTTTAAGAGGGGGTTGGGGTAAAATTGAAAATAGGAGCAAGGACTGAATTTCACCTTGTTTGTCTTTGTCCAATTTCACCTTGTTTGTCTTTGTCCCTCGTTTGCCTAGATAATAGAATTTCCATTACGTAACTCTATAAATAAAGGATCCTTTTTGATTTAGGATTCAGCAATCCAGATGAAATTGTGGGGAGTAGATAGGCCTTAATCAGTAGCCGAAAGTATGAATTTCAATATCTGTGTCCCGACTCTCATTAACAAAGAAGCAAGTTAGACCTCTAACCAATATTCTTTCTTTGAATTTTTTAGGGATTTGGTCTTTGGATCGAATGATAAATTGTCAATCTATGTCTAGATTGAGACGAAGAGTGAGTCATACATTGTATTCACTTTCCTTTATGGCACGACTCAAGAAAGATTACTTCAAAAATAAGAAAATACATATCAAATGGGGAAGTGCTGTAGGTAGTGTTATCGTTCTATTTCTTCTATTTCAGTGACAACCAGTTTTCTTTGTGAAAAAATTTGCATACCGAAGATGTTTCAATTTTCATATTGACCATAGAATATCCATATCCGTAAGAGTTGTTCAGTCTAGCCTATTGAGTTACTTAAAGATGCGGATGCGTACGTAATTCATTTTTTCGTCTTATTTCGTTTTATGTTAGTTATGTTCCTTCTATATTTGAAGTTTTGTCTATTTCTCTGAGATATTTCTCTGAATTTTTTTTTTCGTTTTTTCTTTTTATTTAAAATATCTATATATATTTCTAGAAAGAATATTATAGTCCTCGAAGAAAAGACAGGGTCTTGAGACGATTTCGTCCGAAAAATCTTTAGCATCTATCTATAGAAGAAAAAGTATATCTTATTCTGTTTGTCTACCGACTGAACCAATAATTATTCATGATTCCATAATTGAATCAATTTCATAGGGGTTTCAAATTCGAGGAATGTTATGGTAAAACTTCGTTTAAAACGATGTGGTAGAAAGCAACATGCGACTTATCGAATCGTTGCAATTGATGTTCGATCCAGAAGAGAAGGAAGAGATCTTCGTAAAGTGGGCTTTTATGATCCGATAAATAATCAAACGTATTTAAACGCTCCTGCTATTGTATATTTCCTTGAAAGGGGTGCTCAGCCTACCGAAACTGTTCGGGACATTTTAAAGAAGTCGGAAACTGTTCAGAAACTGTTAGAGGCGACGGAGGTTTTTAAGAGAATTTCCTCCAATCTACCCCCTGTGAAAAATTTTTCAATGAAGTCAATAAAAAAAGGGCGGGGGGAGGGGTAGTAATTCCTATAGAAGTTTGTAGTTTTCTCGATTCTGTTTCTACATTAATTGAATAAATCCGAGATTGTTTATACTTCTTATGTATTCCCCTATCGAAACTTTTTCTATCTATGTAGTGCCAGTCTAACACAAGTCATTATTTATTGAATATTATTTCAATTGAAATTGCATTCTTTTCTTAACCTTTCTATTGACAACAAGGCATGGAACAAATAGAATTCATCGTGATAAGCGGATCTATTTATTTCCATCCTATCGGTTTGGTTTTTTACCTTATTTTATTCAAATAATGGGTTCGTTGGATGCGCTTTGATTCACCTATTTTTTATTGAAAAAGTGAATAACAATAACATAAGGGATGATCTATGAATTTTGGCATTTTTTCTCGTTTTTTCTTTTCTCGTAAAATTGATTCTATTTTCATATGTTCCTAATTGATTCGCAAATTTGTTTTTATCGTTTGATTACCTCGTCTAATCATTTCTTTTGATTCTGATTGTCTCTACATACTCTTTTATTATATTTGGGTTGCTAACTCAACGGTAGAGTACTCGGCTTTTAAGTGCGACTAGGATCTTTTACACATTTGGATGACGCGAGGGATTCATCCATACCATCGGTAAAGTTGGGAAGACCGCGACTGATCCTGAAAGGGACTGAATGGAAAAAATAGCATGTCGTATCAATCAATAGTTATGAGAATATTTTCCTTTTCCCGATCCTTATAAAACTTTCTTTAACTTATTGGAAGGTAGCAAAATGTCTTCAATTTGAACTTGGGTCGAATGAATAAATGGATAGAGCCCTCTGGCTTCAATTAATTTAATGAAATTCTAAGGAAAGAAAAAGCAACGAGCTCCCATTCTTAATTTGAATAATTCCCCGATCTAATTAGACGTTAAAAATAGATTAGTGCCTGATACGGGAAGGGCTTCTCCCATGAGCGGATTCTTTATTTTTGAATGAATCCTAACTATTCTCATTCTTCATTCTACAATGGAGAGGTGTGTGTCTAAGAAAGAGTATATTGATCCAAAAATGTCCAAAATCAAAAGAGCGATTGGGTTGAAAAAATAAAGGATTTCTAAACATCTTGTTATCCTAGAACGAATTAAAACTACTTCAATTAAATGGAAAAAGAGAGTATAGAGAATCTGTTGATAAGTTTACTTGTATCCGAGGTATTATTTTCTTATTATAATAAATACCTTGTTTTGACTGGATCGCACTCTGTATCATTTGAGAACCCTCAAAATCCTCAACCTTTGGTTCAAATAGACTTTCAAATGGCGGAATTTCAAAGCGCTTTAGAGCTCGATAGATTTCAACAACATCACTTCTTATATCCACTTATCTTTCAGGAGTATATTTATGCACTTGCTCATGATCATGGTTTAAATAGATCCATTTTGTTGAAAAATGCAGGTTATGACAAGAAATTCAGCTTACTAATTGTGAAACGGTTAATTCCTCGACTGTATGACCAGAATTATTTGATTCATTCTACGAATGATTGGAAACAAAAGACATGTTGGGGACGCAACAACAATTTTGATTCTGAAATGGTATCAGAAGCATTTTCGGTCATTATGGAAATTCCATTTTCTCTACGATTACTATCTTGGCTAGAAAAGTTCGAAAAGACGGGGAAAGGTAGAGTCAAATCCGATAATTTACGATCAATTCATTCAATATTTTCTTTTTTAGAGGACAAAATTTCACATTTAAATTATGTATTAGATATACTAATACCTTACCCAATCCATCTAGAAATCTTGGTTCAAGCTCTTCGCTACTGGTTAAAAGATGCTTCGTCTTTGCATTTCGTAAGATTCTTTCTCCACGAGTTTCATAATTGGAATAGTCTTATTACGTCAAAGAAAGGCGGTCCTTCTTTTTCAGAAAGAAATCAAAGATTCTTCTTCTTCCTATATAATTCTCATGTATGTGAATACGAATCCATCTTTATCTTTCTCCGCAACCAATCTTCTCATTTACGATCAACATCTTCTAGAGCCCTTGTTGAACGAATCTATTTCTATGGAAAAATAGAGCATCTTGGAGAAGTCTTGTCCAGGGCTTTTCAAGTTAATCTATGGATATTCACAGATTCTAACATGCATTATGTTAGGTATCAAGGAAAATCAATTCTCGCTTCAAAAGGTACGTCTCTTGTGATGAATAAATGGAAATATTACTTTGTAAATTTATGGCAATCTTATTTTTACCTGTGGTCTCAACCAAAAAGGATCTATCTAAACCAATTATCCAAGCATTCCCTTGACTTTCTAGCTTATTTTTCAAGTGTGCGGCGAAGAACTTCAACGGTACGCAATCAAATGCTAGCAAAGTTCTTTCTAAGCGATAATGTTCTTAAGAAGTTTGATACTTTTGTTCCAATTATTTCCCTGATTGTATCATTGGCTAAA